AGCAGTTACATATCCAGGACCCTTGACACAAATAGACGCGTTACGAGTTCCATACAGATTACTTTTCAAGACAATTTCTTTCAAACTCATTAAAATTTCATGTACGGATTCTTGAATACCTACTATGGTAGAATATTCATGTGGTATTTTCTCAGATTTTGCGCGTGTGATACATGTACCTTCTATTTCTCCGAGCAAAGCTCTTCGCATTGCAATGCCTATTGTATCGGCTTGACCTTTCATAAGTGGGGCCAGAATAAAGCGTCCATAATAAAGACGCTTACTGTCTGCTCTTGATTCAACACACTTCCACTGTAGTGTCCGAGTAGATACTGTTACTTTCTCTCGAACCATAGTATATTATTTGATCAAATCATTGAATTATTTATTTCTCTTGAAATCTCTTCAATGTTTATTTTTACACACGTCTTTTTTTAGGAGGCCTACAGCCATTATGTGGCATAGGAGTTACATCCCGTATGAAACTTAATAGTATACCACTTCTACGAATAGCTCTTAATGCCGCATCTCTTCCGAGACCCGGGCCTTTTATCATAACTTCTGCTCGTTGCATACCTTGATCCACTACTGTCCGAATAGCATTTCCTGCTGCGGTTTGAGCGGCAAATGGTGTACCCCTTCTTGTACCCTTGAATCCACAAGCCCCGGCAGAGGACCAAGAAATTACTCGACCCCGTACATCTGTAACAGTCACAATGGTATTGTTGAAACTTGCTTGAACATGAATAACTCCCTTGGGGATTCTACGTGTATTCTTACGTGAACCAATACGTCTATTTCTACGCGAACCAATTTTTGGTATAGGTTTTGCCATATTTTATCATCTCATAAATATAAGTCAGAGATATATGGATATATCCATTTCATGTCAAAACAGATCCTTATTCTTTTTTTTTTTTTTTTTTTTACTTAATTTATTTTATTTATTTATTTGTACATCTGTACATCGGGTCCTTTAGATTTCGAGAGTCTTTTTGTTTTAGAAAGATTATCCTTGTCTTTGTTTATGTCTCGGGTTAGAACAAATTACTATAATTCGTCCCCGCCTACGGATCAATCGACATTTTTCACAAATTTTACGAACGGAGGCCCTTATTTTCATATTTGTCATTCCTTTTTTTAATTCCGAATCTACTTAATTGGAAGAAAATAAGTTTCTTGAAATTTTGAATTTCGAATTGTATCCTCACGAAAGAATGTTGAAATTGAAAAAACCGCCTAATCATTCAAGTCTTTGCTTTGGAGTCTCTAAATTATACGCCCTTTGGTTGAATCATAAGGACTTACCTCAATTTTTAGTCTATTTCCTGGTAGTATACGTATAAAACTACATGAAATCCTTTACGAAACAAAAAACAGAATAATTTTTTTGTTATCTAAACGAATCCGGAAGATACATACCATCGGTAAGTTGTTCAGTAATTAAACCCTCATGAATCCATTTTTGTTGTTTCATTCCAGGTAAAACCGCTTTGAAGTATCAACTAATGTAAGAGGGATAATATTATAAACTTGTCCTTTCTCTTTTTTCACAAATATGACCGTGTCGGCTATTAGAAAGATTACCATATATAACACAAAACTTCTCCGCCGATTCCTTCTAGTCGAGCCTTTCGGTCTGTCATTATACCTCGAGAAGTAGAAAGAATTACAACCCCCATTCCGCCTAAAATTCTAGGAATTCGTTGATAGTTAGAATATATTCGTAGACCGGGTCGACTGATCCGTTTTAAATTTAAAACAGTTCTATATGGTCCTTTCCTATTTCTTCTATGTCGTAGGGTTAAAACCAAAAAATATTTATTGCTTTCTTGATGTTTTCTCACGTTTTCAATAAAACCCTCTTGTAAAAGGATTTTAACAATATTTTCAGTGATGTTAGTAGATGGTATTCGAACTGTTCTTTTTTTATTCATGTCAGCATTTCGTATAGAGGTTATTATGTCAGCAATAGTGTCTTTACTCATGATAAACTAAGATTTTTGTTTCCCCCGAATTTTGATATAATCAACATGCTCTTTTTCTTTTTTTCTGAATTTTTGAATATTTATGAATTCTTTTTTTTTTTAATATTTATGAATTATTAAAGATATATACGTGATAGATAAACAATTTACTAATTAATTAAATAAATTTAATCAATTTCATTCAAATACTATATTAAGGTCTTCCCCTATAATACTTCAGGTGCTAATGAAACTATTTTAGTGAAATTTAACTGTCTTAATTCCCGGGCGATCGCGCCGAAAATTCGGGTTCCTTTTGGATTTCCTTCTTGATCAATAACAACCGCAGCGTTGTCATCATATCGTATTATCATACCGTTGTCGCGTTTGAGTTCTTTACAAGTACGTACAATGACAGCTCGGACCACTTCTGATCTTTCTAGAGGTGTATTTGGTACTGCTTCCTTGATTACAGCAACAATAATGTCACCAATATGAGCATATCGTCGATTACTAGCTCCTATGATTCGAATACACATCAATTCTCGGGCCCCGCTGTTATCCGCTACATTCAAATGGGTTTGAGGTTGAATCATATCATTTTTTTTTTATCGGTTTTTTTTTTTTCAATGCAAAGGTATAAATAAAAAAAAAAGAAATATTATTTGTTCAAAACAAAAAAAGAAACCTGCAATTGTTTTTTTTTCATCCCAAAAACCCCTTTCGTTTGTTTCTACATTCCTATCCAGAAAGAATGAATTGAGTTCGTATAGGCATTTTAGATGCCGCTATTGAAATAGCCCTTCTAGCTATATTTTCTGCTACTCCGCTCATTTCATAAAGTATTCTACCGGGTTTAACGACAGCTACCCAATATTCGGGAGATCCTTTCCCCGAACCCATACGTGTTTCTGTAGGTCTTACTGTAACAGGTTTGTCTGGAAATATGCGTACCCATATTTTTCCACCGCGGCGTGCATTTCGTGTCATTGCTCGCCGCCCTGCTTCTATTTGTCTAGATGTGATCCAAGCGGGTTCAAGCGCTTGAAGAGCATATCTACCGAAGCAAATACGATTACCTCGATAAGATATTCCTTTCATTCTTCCTCTGTGTTGTTTACGGAATCTGGTTCTTTTGGGGTTATAGTTGATGGTTGTTTAGCAATTCCATCCATCTCTACTACAGAACCGGACACGAGAGTTTCTTCTCATCCAGCTCCTCGCGAATTAAACAATTAAAAATAATTAAACAAAAAAAAATACACGGTTAATAATATATGGAATCGTGGGATTCTTTGAAATTTGATCTAATCGATTATAAATTAGAAATTTTTTGTGGTTTAATATAGAATTTAACACGTATTCTATTTATAGATAATGTCGTTTTGGTAGAACGCTATAATGAATCTTTATTTTGTTTTTCCTTTTATTTCGAATCGACTAAAATTTAGAAATAAAAAAAAAATTCGCGGGCGAATATTTACTCTTTCAACATAATATTTATTCTTTCAACATTCAGTTGTAAGATTAGTCTATGACATGACCTCTCAGAATAAATGAATAGGTTTCTGGTTCGTTCCGCCATCCTACTCAATGAATCATTAGGATTCGTTTTCAATAGAATCTTATGCATTCACAGGTTCTGTCGTTCCCACCACTTCTCGATTAATGATTAGGTCTGAATTTTACAACGGAGCCTCCAATTAAATTTATTCTTGAGTCAACCTTCTCAGTCTTTATTGGCTCGGGGCTCTTGATTTTTTGTTCTATGCACGGATTTGTCTAATTATGGATCAATCAGTATTGATGCTTTATTACATTCCCTTTATATGAGATGACTCATAGACCTTACATATTGGAATTATATATCATTAATATTCTTTTTCTATCTTTCTCTCACCCTTCCATTTATCTGTATACTTTATATTGCTTTACAACCCATAATATATTGCTTTACAACCCATAATCAGATTGTTTTTTTTTTTTTTTGTTTATGTAAAAAAGATTTCAGTTGCTACAATGATATGACTTATATATCATATCTTGACTGGTTCTTTCTATCCAGATAACACGAAGTGATGAGTTGGTTATTAGTTCTATAGTTATCAGTTTGTACTATGGGCTGTCCATTTTTTTGAATCCCAACCCTAAAAAAACCAACGAGTCACACACTAAGCATAGCAATTATATCAAATGATTAATCGAATTTTTATTCAACCTTATAGAATTGTTCTTTTTTTTTTTTATTATTTACCAGAAAAAGAATGAAAGAGTTTGCCATTTTTTGTTTTATCACCAGATATAACTAAATATAAGTCAAGTAAGTTCTTATTATTCCTCGTCTACAAATATCCAAATTTTGATGCCTAATACCCCATAGATAGTTCGAACTGCATAGGAACAATAATCAATTTTAGCTCGAATGGTTTGTAGAGGAACTCTACCTTCTCGGATCCATTCAACACGTGCAATTTCTTTTCCGTCGATACGCCCTGCAATTTGTACTTGAATCCCTTTTGTACCTGCCTGTTCAGTTAATTCAATAGCTTTTTTCATTGCTTTGCGAAATGAAACTCTATTCTTTAATTGTCCGGCTATAAATTCTGCAAGAATATTGGGGTGCCCGTAAGGATTTGCAATTCTTGTAATAGCAATGTTGAGTTTTCGGTTTACACAATTGAGTTCTTTTTGTACATGCGTCTGTAATTCTTCGATTCTTCGAGTCCTGTCTTCTATTAATAACTTGGGGAATCCCATATAGATTATGACCTGAATCAAATCGATTCTTTTTTGAATCTCTATACGTGCAATTCCCTCTACATTAGAGGATATTTTCATATTATTTTGCACATAATTTTTGATACAATCTCGTATTTTTTGATCTTCTTGTAGATCCTTTGAATAATTTTTTGGTTGTGCAAACCAAAGAGAATGATGACCTTGGGTTGCACCAAGTCTGAAACCAAGTGGATTTATTTTTTGTCCCATAATCCCCCACTACTATATATATCGTGAAACGTGACATCTGTTTGT